GTAGTGAAGGTGGTGTACATAGTACTGACAGTGAGAGTTTCAGTATACAAACTAGCACAAATGGAAGTGCCTTCGATATGATAGGAAAATATAATGATCTCGATATAAGTCAAAAATACAGGCATTTGTGGGTTCAATGCGAAAATTGTTATGGATTAAATTATAAGAAATTTTTTCGATTAAAACTGAATATTTGTGAACAATGCGGATATCATTTGAAAATGAGTAGTTCAGAAAGAATCGAACTTTTGATTGATCCAGGCACTTGGGATGCTATGGATGAGGATATGGTTTCCGTGGACCCCATTGAATTTCATTCAGAGGAGGAACCTTATAAAGATCGTATTGATTCTTATCAAAAAAAGACAGGGTTAACTGAGGCTGTTCAAACAGGAATAGGCCAATTAAATGGTATTTCCATAGCAATTGGGATTATGGATTTTCAGTTTATGGGGGGCAGTATGGGATCCGTAGTAGGCGAGAAAATCACCCGTTTGATCGAATATGCTACAAATAGATCTCTACCTCTTATTATAGTGTGTGCTTCCGGGGGGGCGCGCATGCAAGAAGGAAGTTTGAGCTTGATGCAAATGGCTAAAATATCTTCAGCTTCATATAATTATCAATCAAATAAAAAGTTATTCTACGTATCAATCCTTACATCTCCTACAACTGGTGGAGTAACCGCCAGTTTTGGTATGTTAGGAGATATCATTATTGCCGAACCTAATGCCTACATTGCATTTGCGGGTAAAAGAGTAATTGAACAAACATTGAATAAGACAGTACCCGATGGTTCACAAGAAGCTGAGTATTTATTCCATAAAGGCTTATTCGACCTAATTGTGCCGCGTAATCTTTTAAAAGGTGTTCTGGGTGAGTTATTTCAGCTTCACGGTTTTTTCCCTTGCATGAAAATTTCATCAAGTAGATAATTTGATTATAGTTTCTAATAATCAAAGCGTGAAGTTTTACTTGAGGTAATAACATGGATAACGGATCAAAAGTTGTTACTAATCACTTTTATTACGGATCCTTTTTATTTCCAACAATTATACCTATATATAAATATAATAACTAAATTAGTAATCGGGAGGACTTTATCAACAGGATAAAGAAGTAAATTCTTACCCTAACTTTTTACTATCAAAAAATGAATGTTCTCTTATTTATATAATATAACAATTCAAAATGTAGAAAAGAAATATAAATCGAAAATAGTAATCTTGCATTTATTTTCTCTATTCCCCGAAAATTTCTGTTTTTACTAGGACTCGCTGTCGGATCGGATTCTTTTGAACCTTTTGATAACTTAAAGAAACTTTTTTTTATTTATTATCTAGTAGAAGTATAAAAGAACAATACAATCAATAATAAATATATAAAATATATATATAAAGAAAGGTGAATAGGTACACTTATTTAGTTCTACATTTCTTGTACCTATACCTATTATTAATTATGATAATAGATATACTTATCATAAGATATCTTTATAACAGGTACAAATATTAAATCGAGGTATCCATTCTATGACAACTTTCAACTTACCCTCTTTTTTTGTGCCTTTAGTGGGTCTAGTATTTCCGGCAATTGCAATGGCTTCTCTATCTCTTCATGTTCAAAAAAACAAGATTGTTTAGATTCGATGGGGCCCAATCTCATCCATTTTTTTTTTCAATACTAGGGCTTGAATTATAATCAGACTTCAGATTCCAAATATCTATTTATTTATTGGACATAGGATAGAACATGTGTATTCTTCCGAACACAAATAAAAGAGCTATTGTGCACGTGGAAACATCATGACATGATATATGTAAAAATGCATTATATCTATTTTTAAATAAGCCGGCAGATATATGAAATGGAAAGTAAAGTACAAATAAAAAAAAGAATATCTATGTAGATATTAATAGTGGGATCATATGAATGGGATATTTTTTCTATCGAATCTAACGGATTCGATGAATTACTCCTAATGGTTCATATCATAATAATAGTGCTAGTTGATGAGAGTTACTTCGGGAACAAAAAAATAAAGTCAAACCCATTTGGGTTATTCTCTCAATTTCAATAAAATGAAACAACTGGATCTAGTATGAACTGGCGATCAGAACGTATATGGATAGAACTTATAACGGGGTCTCGAAAAACTAGTAATTTCTGTTGGGCCTGTATTCTTTTTTTAGGTTCAATGGGATTCTTATTAGTTGGAACTTCTAGTTACCTTGGCAGGAATCTGATATCTTTATTTCCTTCTCAGCAAATCCTCTTTTTCCCACAAGGGATTGTGATGTCTTTTTATGGGATCGCGGGTCTGTTTATTAGCTCCTATTTGTGGTGCACAATTTGGTGGAATGTAGGTAGTGGTTATGATAGATTCGATAGAAAAATGGGAATAGTGTGTATTTTTCGTTGGGGATTTCCTGGAAGAAATCGTCGCATCTTCCTTCGGTTCCTTATGAGGGATATTCAGTCGATTAGAATAGAGGTTAAAGAAGGTATTTATCCTCGGCGTGTACTTTATATGGAAATCAGAGGCCAGGGTGCCATTCCCTTAACTCGGACGGATGAGAATTTGACTCCACGAGAAATTGAACAAAAGGCTGCGGAATTGGCCTATTTTTTACGCGTGCCCATTGAAGTATTTTGAAATAATTGATCTAAGGGGGGAGTTTTTTTTACCTCGAAATCCTAAAAATATACATATTCTATTCATTTCTTGAAGTGGCTCATTCGGGCATTTATCGAAAAGATGCAATTGCTTCGAATGAAGAAATAATAAAAAAAATGTTTCCAGATCCAAGGACTAACCAATCAATTAAATAAGGAGGGACGGCTCTTGGATTCAATCCCTTGTTATAGAACTCATGTTTCATGGAAATATCACCGATCGAATAGAGTCGAGGAATGAGGTGGTTTCATTAAAAATTCACAGATTAAAAATGCAAAAAAAAAAAGCATTAAACCCCCTTCTATATCTTACATCTATAGTCTTTTTGCCCTGGTGGATTTCTTTCTCATTTAAAAAAAGGATGGAATCCTTGGTTACTCATTGGTGGAGTGCAAGGCAATCCGAAGTTTTTTTGAATGATATTCAAGAAAAGAGCGTCCTAGAAAAATTCATAGAATTAGAAGAACTCTTTCTTTTGGATGAAATGATAAAGGAGTCCCCAGATATACATATACAAAAACTCCGGATAGGAATATATAAAGAAACAATACAATTGGTCAAAATGTACAATGAGGGTCATATCCATACCATTTTAAACTTTTCGACAAATATAATAAGTTTCACTATTCTAAGTGGTTTTTCTATTCTGGGTAATGAACAACTTGTTATTATAAATTCTTGGGTTCGGGAATTTATATATAACTTAAGCGACACAATAAAAGCTTTTTCTATTCTTTTATTAACTGATTTATGTATTGGATTCCACTCGCCCCACGGTTGGGAACTAATGATTGGTTCTGTCTACAAGGATTTTGGATTTTCTCATAATAATCAAATTATATCGGGTCTTGTTTCCACTTTTCCAGTCATTCTAGATACAATTTTAAAATATTTGATCTTCCGTTATTTAAATCGTGTATCTCCGTCACTTGTCGTCATTTATCATTCAATAAATGACTAAAAAACGATTCACTGAAATGAATCGAATCATAATTTTATACTTCGTACCATAATTTTACTTATACTTTGTACATAAACAAACCATTCAAAATCGTACTCATTCTTTATGTTTCTACTCATCCAGGAAATGACCCCTGGATTCCAGTAAAATCGCAGAATCATGGATAGGGAACTCTACTAGCAACCTACCTAATTTATTGTAGAAATTTTTGGGATCAATGATTGGACCATGCAAAATAGAAATATCTTTTCTTGGATAAAAGAACAGATGACTCGATCCATTTTCGTATCGATCATTATATTTATATATGTAATAACTCGGACATCCATTTCACAAGCATATCCCATTTTTGCACAACAGGGCTATGAAAATCCACGAGAAGCTACTGGGCGTATTGTATGCGCCAATTGTCATTTAGCTAATAAGCCCGTGGATATTGAGGTTCCACAAGCAGTACTTCCGGATACTGTATTTGAAGCAGTTGTTAGAATTCCTTATGATATCCAAGTGAAACAAGTTCTTTCTAATGGAAAAAAGGGGTCTTTGAATGTAGGGGCCGTTCTTATTTTACCTGAGGGATTCGAATTAGCCCCCCCCGATCGTATTTCTCCTGAAATGAAAGAAAAGATGGGCAATCTTTCTTTTCAGAGTTATCGTCCTACTAAAAAAAATATTCTTGTGATAGGTCCTGTTCCTGGTCAGAAATATAGTGAAATCACCTTTCCTATTTTGTCTCCAGACCCTGTTACTAATAAAGACGCTTACTTTTTAAAATATCCTATATACGTGGGCGCTAATAGGGGAAGGGGTCAGATTTATCCTGATGGGAGTAAGAGTAACAATACAGTTTATAATGCTACAGCATCCGGTATAGTAAGCAAAATAGTACGTAAAGAAAAAAGGGGGTACGAGATAACCATAGGGGAGGTATCCGATGGACACGCGGTCGTTGATATTATACCTCCGGGCCCAGAACTTCTTGTTTCAGAGGGTGAATCCATCAAGCTTGATCAACCATTAACGAGTAATCCCAATGTCGGTGGATTTGGTCAGGGGGATGCCGAAATAGTACTTCAAGACCCATCACGCATACAAGGTCTTTTTTTCTTCTTGGCATCCGTTATTTTGGCACAAATCTTTTTGGTTCTTAAAAAGAAACAGTTTGAGAAGGTTCAATTGTCCGAAATGAATTTCTAGAGCTATGTATTTCGTTTCGAAACATTACATTTTTTTTATAAAAAAAATACTAAGCTTATTTTTGATCGATGCAATTCTAATTATGTATGCTCAAAAAACAGCCTTTTGCTTTGTTTATACTATAATTAAAATTACTTACTATTTTTATTTTATACATTTAAGTTA